ATATTATATAATTTCTTATATAATATTAGAATAGAATTTCTAATTAGTTATATTATTTATAACTATAGAAAGAATTGTGAACTATAATATATAGATATAGTTCATATTAAATTCTTAGCTAATAGCTAAGATCCGGTAGTTTCTTGAATTCCTATACATTATTTCTGTTATGTGAGCCCGCTTAGCTCAGAGGTTAGAGCATCGCATTTGTAATGCGATGGTCATCGGTTCGATTCCGATAGCCGGCTTTTTTCTCTATCGATTTTTTCCATGATTGGTAATCTTTCCTCTCCCTTTCTCCAAACATTGAGTCACTAATCTATTATGTCGTGATAACTTGTAACTATGAAAAAAAGTTGATTAGAGCAATTAGATCTATATAGAACAAATCATAAAACAGAGCCTTAATTTCCTATATATACAAAAAATCCGGATATTGACACAATTCATTTCATTCTACTTTGTAATACTTCAGTAGATTTAGCTTTGCTTTGTTTATCCTTTAGTTTAGTTCAGTCTTAATTTCGATTTCTTCTGTAAAATGAAATTTCAATAAAATAAAAAGGAGTCTTTATGTCTCGTTACCGAGGACCTCGTTTCAAAAAAATACGCCGTCTGGGGACTTTACCGGGATTAACTAGTAAAAGACCTAGATCCGGAAGTGATCTTAAAAACCCATTGCGTTCCGTGAAAAGATCGCAATATCGTATTCGTCTAGAAGAAAAGCAGAAATTGCGTTTTCATTATGGTCTGACAGAGCGACAATTACTTAGATATGTGCATATCGCTGGAAAAGCCAAAGGGTCAACAGGCCAGGTTTTACTACAACTACTTGAGATGCGTTTGGATAATATCCTTTTTCGATTGGGTATGGCTTCGACCATTCCTGGAGCCAGGCAATTAGTTAACCATAGACATATTTTAGTTAATGGTCGTATAGTGGATATACCAAGTTATCGCTGCAAACCTCGAGATATTATTACTACGAAGGATAAACAAAGATCGAAAGCTCTGATTCAAAATTATATTGCTTCCTCCCCTCACGAGGAATTGCCAAACCATTTGACTATTGACTCATTCCAATATAAAGGATTAGTAAATCAAATAATAGATAGTAAATGGATCGGTTTAAAAATAAATGAGTTGTTAGTCGTAGAATATTATTCCCGTCAGACTTGAACCTAACGAACATAACAAAGAAAGGGAAAGGGGGTTCAAACAATTATGTCCTCTTTTCAACGAAGTAAATAGATCTAAGGGCCTTGAATCCACATTTTTCTCATTCACCTATCGCAAATTAATCCGCAGTAGGATTTTTTTTCTTTTTTGCTCTTTTTCCGCGATATTCGTATTTTACGTACTCGTACGGAAGAAATGTAATTAGGAATGGAGATTCTCTATCAAAAAACAAAAAGCTGTTGGAATAATGATATTAATTGTTATTTGATTTGATATATTGCGGTCGGTAACGCTGGTGAATTAACAGAAACGGAAAGAGAGGGATTCGAACCCTCGGTAAACAAAAAGCCTACATAGCAGTTCCAATGCTACGCCTTGAACCACTCGGCCATCTCCCCTACATAATCTTATTATTGACCAGAAACCGAGTGAATAGCGAGTTATTCATATTATTTTATTGCAGTACAGGCACGACCAATCAACGGCTTCATAGAAATCAAAAATGCCTTTCAAATTTGATATTTATCAACAACAACTTCTCTTATCATCTACCCCATAGATCCATTACAAATTCATGAATCGTACCATGGATTTTTCTATTTCATTTCAATTGTATAATGTCCATCCCTTTTCCCTCTTGGGATCATAACCAAATCCAAATTTCTCGAGTTTAAGTTATAAGAATCTATAGTAAAATAAAGTTCTTAGTTATTCAACTTAGATGAAATGAAGTAATAGCTCCGCTCATTTGTACGAAATTTATATGAAATTCAATCTGATTCAAAAGTCTCTTATCTCTCTTTGTCTGATAAAGGGTACAATTTGAGCGGAAGGTACACATCTTTTTTTTAGAATTTTTCTGTTTTTATGTTATTTTGTACTGTACAATTCCCCTGTTTGTGGGAGCATTTACCCCGAAGGAGTAATGAGAAGAATTATAGAATGGATTGCGAATTATGCCTAGATCTCGGATAAATGGAAATTTTATTGATAAGACCTCCTCAATTATAGCCAATATTTTATTACGAATAATTCCGACAACTTCAGGAGAAAAAAAGGCATTTACCTATTACAGAGATGGTGTGATTTGATTCTTTTTTCTTGTTTTTTTTTTCCCTCACTTCCGTCTTACGAGAAAAAGACGCGGTTCGGAATAGAAAGAACCAAATTATTGAAATAAAGCTACGCTTAGTGAAGGTAAAGTTTGGAGATAGAACAACTCCTTCTGTCGTGTATCCTCGATTGATCCAGCCTCAGATACTTTAATTGTCAGTTGTCGATTTTAGTATTGAACGAAAGGATACATCTATAGGTTCTGTAT